GAATTGAGATCTCATTCAAAGAGAAAGATAGCAAATATCTGGAGTTTCTTTTTTTATCCTATACGGATGATCCGATCCGCAAGGACCATGATTGGGAATTGTTTGATCGTCTTTCTCCGAGGAAGAAGCGAAACATAATCAACTTGAATTCGGGACAGCTATTCGAAATCTTAGGGAAAGACTTGATTTGTTATCTCATGTCTGCTTTTCGTGAAAAAAGACCAATTGAAGGGGAGGTTTTCTTCAAACAACAAGGAGCTGAGGCAACTATTCAATCAAATGATATTGAGCATGTTTCCCATCTCTTCTCGAGAAACAAGTGGGGTATTTCTTTGCAAAATTGTGCTCAATTTCATATGTGGCAATTCCGCCAAGATCTCTTCGTTAGTTGGGGGAAGAATCAGCACGAATCGGATTTTTTGAGGAACGTATCGAGAGAGAATTTGATTTGGTTAGACAATGTGTGGTTGGTAAACAAGGATCGGTTTTTTAGCAAGGTACGGAATGTATTGTCAAATATTCAATATGATTCCACAAGATCTATTTTCGTTCAAGTAAGGGATTCTAGCCAATTGAAAGGATCTTCTGATCAATCCATAGATCATTTCGATTCCATTAGAAATGAGGATTCGGAATATCACACATTGATCGATCAAACAGAGATTCAGCAACTAAAAGAAAGATCGATTCTTTTGGATCCTTCCTTTCTTCAAACGGAACGAACAGAGATAGAATCAGATCGATTCCCGAAATGCCTTTTTGGATCTTCCTCAATGTCCCGGCTATTCACGGAACGTGAGAAGCAGATGAATAATCATCTGCTTCCGGAAGAAATCGAAGAATTTCTTGGGAATCCTACAAGATCAATTCGTTCTTTTTTCTCTGACAGATGGTCAGAACTTCATCTGGGTTCGAATCCTACTGAGAGGTCCACTAGAGATCAGAAATTTTTGAAGAAAAAACAAGATGTTTCTTTTGTCCCTTCCAGGCGATCGGAAAATAAAGAAATGGTTGATATATTCAAGATAATTACGTATTTACAAAATACCGCCTCAATTCATCCTATTTCATCAGATCCGGGATGTGATATGGTTCCGAAGGATGAACCGGATATGGACAGTTCCAATAAGATTTCATTCTTGAAAAAAAATCCATTTTTTGATTTATTTCATCTATTCCATGACCGGAACAAAGGGGGATACACGTTACACCACGATTTTGAATCAGAAGAGAGATTTCAAGAAATGGCAGATCTATTCACTCTATCAATAACCGAGCCGGATCTGGTGTATCATAGGGGATTTGCCTTTTCTATTGATTCCTACGGGTTGGATCAAAAAAAATTCTTGAATGAGGTATTCAACTCCAGAGATGAATCGAAAAAGAAATCTTTATTGGTTCTACCTCCTCTTTTTTATGAAGAGAATGAATCTTTTTATCGAAGGATCAGAAAAAAATCGGTCCGGATCTACTGCGGGAATGATTTGGAAGATCCAAAACTAAAAACAGCGGTATTTGCTAGCAACAACATAATGGAGGCAGTCAATCAATATAGATTGATCCGAAATCTGATTCAAATCCAATATAGCACCTATGGGTACATAAGAAATGTATCGAATCGATTCTTTTTAATGAATAGATCCGATCGCAACTTCGAATATGGAATTCAAAGGGATCGAATAGGAAATGATACTCTGAATCATATAACTATAATGAAATATACGATCAACCAACATTTATCGAATTTGAAAAAGAGTCAGAAGAAATGGTTTGATCCTCTTATTTCTCGAACCGAGAGATCCATGAATCGGGATCCTGATGCATATAGATACAAATGTTCCAATGGGAGCAAGAATTTCCAGGAACATTTGGAACATTTCGTTTCTGAACAGAAGAACCGTTTTCAAGTAGTGTTCAATCGATTACGTATTAATCAATATTCGATTGATTGGTCCGAGGCTATCGACAAACAAGATTTGTCTAAGTCACTTCGTTTCTTTTTGTCCAAGTCACTTCTCTTTTTGTCCAAGTCACTTCCCCTTTTCTTTGTGAGTATCGGGAATATCCCCATTCATAGGTCCGAGATCCACATCTATGAATTGAAAGGTCCGAATGATCAACTCTGCAATCAGTTGTTAGAATCAATAGGTGTTCAAATCGTTCATTTGAATAAATTGAAACCCTTTTTATTTTTATTGGATGATCATGATACTTCCCAAAGACCGAAATTCTTGATCAATGGAGGAACAATATTACCATTTTTGTTCAAAAAGATACCAAAGTGGATGATTGACTCATTCCATACTAGAAATAATCGCAGGAAATCCTTTGATAACACGGATTCCTATTTCTCAATGATATCCCAGGATCGAGACAATTGGCTGAATCCCGTGAAACCATTTCATAGAAGTTCATTGATATCTTCTTTTTATAAAGCAAATCGACTTCGATTCCTGAATGATCCACATCACTTCTGGTTCTATTGTAACAAAGGATTCCC